CCTTGAGTAAAAATAGTACTTGGAGTAGTTATTATGCTTAAATCATTTTTATGGTTCAATTTCTTGGAAATTATATGAATAATAAATAAACTACATGAAAGGAAGATTAATGACTCGTATAAATTACTTAACGGAAAATGTCCCGAAGAAATCCAACGAGAAACTAATAATCCTGTTATAGAGAAAAAGGTGGCTATCATCCCTTTTTCCGATGAATCACGTAATCCTACAATTTCATAGACTAATAAGTTCATGAAATGAATCGTAATCACAATTGAAATGATCGAAAAAGAGATATGAGTTAATATATGTTCTAAAGTCACAAATATCATAAAAAAAAGGTGTCCCATTACAGAATTGAAATCGGAAATTGAATACATTATAGGATACATTGTGTCTCTTGTAGAGGGTGCCGCCACTCGGACTCGAACCGAGATGCTCTAGCACTGCTTCCTAAGAGCAGCGTGTCTACCGATTTCACCATGGCGGCTTACTTGAAATAATAATATTCAATTCATGTTGAATCGTCAAGAATCAAGGATTCAATATAGTTTAGGAAACATTAGAATCGATGAAAAAAGACTCGTTTAAATTCATATTTGAATCTTCAATAAAATAATCCTTAGTTAGTATCGTCCTAGGTTCAGTTTTAACAATCAACTTTCACGTACTATAAACTAAGTTCCCCCGATACAGTTGAAATTTTGATAGTTTTGCTCTCAGTCGAGGTATAGAATTAAGAATTGTCCTTTTTTTTTCTATTTTTTTTTTTATGATTTGTTTTTCATTTATCCGATTTCATCGGATTAAAAATGAAAAAGATTGATTTTTTTTTCATTGAAAAAAAAAAAATCAAATAACTAAGATCTCATATGTATTACAATTTCATCACTAAATCCATTTGGAATTTTTCTAACGATTCCGATACTTTAGTATCATTAAGTATTAATACTCTTTATTGTGTATATGTATATAATATAAATAAGGTAACATTTACCAAACCAATTAAGTTTTAGACTAGGCATATAACAAAACAAAAGAGTTTAAATTTCTATGGCAATTGTACTATTCACAATAGAAAATCTTAATCCTATTTTTTTTTCTATTGTGAAAAGTTAATGGATAGGGAAAAAATACTATTCTTAATAATAACCCAATATACAGAAAACTCTTATTCTACATATCACAGCAGCTAGTTATAACTAATATTGAGTAGTTCAATACATTAATTAATGTGAATCGTTCATCTTAAAAAATTTTCAGTTCTTCGGGCTATGTCAATTACGATTATCCCAAGACTTTATTATTTTTTTGTGGCACAAAAAAACTTTTTGAATGTCCGGTAGAAACCGATTTCGCTAAAGAAAAAGCTTTTACTGCAGTTAAATATCCTTTTTTCTTCCAAATATTCCTACGAATATGTTTTTTTGACATAGAAATACATTTTTTTGGAACTGCCATTCAAAAAAGGGTTACTAATTTTTATTTATCGTTGTATGTGAAAGACATGTATTGTTCGGAATAGATCGTTTTTTTAATCATTATCTATACTTTATTCTGTGAATAATAGTTTTTTTTTTAACTTTCAACATTTAACATAATTTAACATTTAACATAAAATAACAAATAATATATATATTTAAATATTAAAAAATTATATATATATATATATATGTATTAATATTTTATCTTATTATTATATATTTTTTTTTATTTTTTTTTTCATTATTTAAGAATTGGTGAATCGGAAACAATTATTAATTATAAAAAAAAATCTCAATTTGTTTGTTTTCTTATGGAACATACATATCAATATGCATGGATAATACCTTTTCTTCCACTTACGGTTACTATGTCAATCGGATTTGGACTTATACTTATTCCGACAGCAACAAAAAATATTCGTCGTATATGGGCTTTTCCTAGTATTTTTCTGTTAAGTATAGCTATGGGATTTTCGGCCTGTCTGTCTATTCAACAAATAAATGGAAGTTTTATTTATCAATATCTATGGTCTTGGACCATAGATATTGATTTTTCCTTAGAGTTTGGATATTTGATCGATCCACTTACTTCTATTATGTCAATACTAATTACTACTGTTGGAGTCATGATTCTTATTTATAGTGACAATTATATGTCTCACGACCAAGGATATTTGAGATTTTTTGCTTATATGAGTTTTTCCAATACTTCCATGTTGGGATTAGTTACTAGTTCTAATTTGATACAAATTCATATTTTTTGGGAACTAGTGGGAATGTGTTCATATTTATTAATAGGGTTTTGGTTCACACGACCGATTGCCGCAAGTGCTTGTCAAAAAGCTTTTGTAACTAACCGTGTAGGAGATTTTGGTTTATTATTAGGAATCTTAGGTCTTTATTGGATAACAGGTAGTTTGGAATTTCGAGATTTGTTCGAAATAGCTAATAACTTGATCCATAATAATGGGGTCAGCTCCTTATTTGCTACTTTGTGTGCCTCCTTATTATTTGTCGGTGCAGTTGCCAAATCTGCACAATTCCCCCTCCACGTATGGTTACCTGATGCCATGGAAGGACCTACTCCTATCTCGGCCCTTATACACGCTGCTACTATGGTAGCAGCAGGAATTTTTCTTGTAGCTCGGCTTATTCCTCTTTTCATAGACATACCTTATATAATGAATTTCATTTCTTTAATAGGTATAATAACAGTACTATTAGGAGCTACTTTTTCTCTTGCTCAAAGAGACATTAAAAGAAGTTTAGCCTATTCCACAATGTCTCAATTAGGTTATATTATGTTAGCTCTAGGTATAGGTTCTTATCGAGCAGCTTTATTCCATTTGATCACTCATGCCTATTCTAAAGCTTTATTGTTTTTGGGATCTGGATCTATTATTCATTCAATGGAACCTATTGTTGGATATTCACCAGAAAAAAGTCAGAATATGGTTCTTATGGGTGGTTTAACAAGATATGTTCCAATTACAAGAACTACTTTTTTATTAGGTACACTTTCTCTTTGTGGTATTCCACCTCTTGCTTGTTTTTGGTCCAAAGATGAAATTCTTAACGATACTTGGTTATATTCACCAATTTTTGCAATAATACCTTATTTCACAATAGGATTAACCGCATTTTATATGTTTCGGGTATATTTACTTACCTTTGATGGGTATTTTCGCGTTTATTTTAAAAATCACAGTAGCACTAAAAATAACTCGTTCTATTCAATATCTCTATGGGGAAAAGAAGCACCAAAAACAGTCAATAAAAATTTACTTTTATCAACAATGAATAGTAAGGTCTACTTTTTTTCAAAAGATACATATAAAATTATTGATAATGATAAGATACGAAACTTTAGTACTTACTTTGGAAATAAATATACTTCCATGTATCCTCACGAATCAGACAATACTATGCTATTTCCTCTGCTTGTATTGGTACTATTTACTTTGTTCGTTGGATCAATAGGAATTTCTTTTGATCAAGGAGTAATGGATTTTGATATATTATCGAAATGGTTAACCCCATCCCAAAATCTTTTCCATCAAAATTCGAATTATTCTGTGAATTGGTATGAATTTTTTACAAATTCAATTTTTTCAGTAAGTATAGCCATTTTCGGATTATTCATAGCATATATTTTATATGGGTCTGTTTATTCATTTTTCCAGAATTTGGACTTAATCAATTCATTTGTAAAAGGGGGCCCTAAGAGAATTATCTTGGACCAAATAAAAAGTGTTATATACAATTGGTCATATAATCGTGGTTACATAGATATTTTTTATATTAGAGTTTTTGCCATGGGTATAAGAGGATTAACCAAGCTAACTCAATTTTTTGATAGACATATAATTGATGGAATTACAAATGGAGTTGGCCTTACAAGTTCCCTTATAGGTGAAGGGATCAGATATATGGGGGGGGGGCGAATCTCGTCTTATTTATTCTTATATTTTTTTTATGTATCAATATTTTTATTATTTTTTTTGTTCATTGGTATAAACCCAATAATTATACAGGTCTCCATGGGATAATTTCTTTGTCGTGTACAAAGAAATTTTTCGTTCTATCATTTCCGAAAAAGTCGATAAACTAGGTGGATATGTAAAAGATATTTTTTGTTTCCCATTACTTGGACATGTATAAAAAAAATATTGTGACATTTCATTTCGTACAGCATTTTCAAACCGATCATTTTTTATATATCGCAATGGACAATTCCATCGTTTATAATCGAAAAGAAAAGTCACAAGAGGTTTTTCAAACCAGAAATAAGTCTTTTCATTTTTCTCTTCTTTAAGTCTTCCCAATTCCCAATTATCTTGATACCTATCAAGATAAGAATCTTCGTAAACTGGGCTATCTTTATAGCATGTCTCTTTAAAGTGAAAGTGGAATTCCCCCTTTGTTTTTTCCTTTCCATTCACTCGGATCTCTTCCGTTTCATCTATTTTTTCCGGATCTTCCTGTTCTTCCGAACAAAGGGAAGGGTCTTCTTCGGCGGATCCCTCTTGTTCCTGTTTAGTCTCCTTCGTTTCGGAAGTTGTTTCTACGTCGCTTTCTTCCTCACTTTCTCCCCTTTCTTCCATTTCTGAGGTTTCTTTCAGTTTCTTAGTGACAATAGGCGACGGCATTCTGCCTAAATAGTAGACACAGGTGATAAATAAGAGAATACTAAAGATTCGAGCCATAGAATTTCTCAATTCTGACACAAGGTACTTATTAGATCGAATAGAATGATTTTGCCGTATCCAGAATAATACCAATCCAACCCATTTCATGAATAAAATGTGACCAATTAACCAACCAACAAAACTACTTGTTACAAATAACATCTTGTTGTTGCATCGAAACATATAAATGTTGACTAATCTGGCTAACGTTGAACTTGGTAAAATGAAATGGTTGAATAATTGAAAAATTAGATTATTCAGGAATACACATTGAATGCTGAGATTACGCATTGAATTTCTGGTAGTAGATCCATAATAAAAAAAGTTT